CCGTATGAGGTGAAAATCTCATGTACGGTTCTGTAATAGCGATGGAATTGAAAAACAAAACCATCAACTATAACCCCCAAAGAACCAGATTCCGTAAACAACATAGAGGAAGAATGAAAGGAATATCCTATCGAGGTAATCATATTTGCTTTGGACGATATGCTCTTCAGGCACTTGAGCCCGCGTGGATCACATCTAGACAAATAGAAGCGGGTCGGCGGGCAATGTCGCGAAATGTCCGCCGAGGTGGACAAATATGGGTTCGCATATTTCCAGACAAACCGATTACAGTAAGACCTACCGAAACACGTATGGGTTCGGGAAAAGGATCTCCCGAATATTGGGTAGCTGTCGTTAAACCTGGTAGAATACTTTATGAAATGGGCGGAGTCGCAGAAAATATAGCCAGAAAGGCTATTTCAATAGCAGCATCAAAAATGCCTATACGAACTCAATTCATTATTTCGGGATAAAAATAAGAACCAAAGGAAAGAGGTCTTTGGGATGAAAAAAATGTCAATTGTAGGTTTCTTGTTTTTAACACAGAATATTTTTTTTACTTCAACCTTTGAATTGAAAAAAAAAACGATATGATTCAACCTCAAACCCATTTGAATGTAGCCGATAACAGCGGAGCCCGCGAATTGATGTGTATTCGAATCATAGGAGCTAGTAATCGGAGATATGCTTATATTGGTGACATTGTTGTTGCTGTAATAAAGGAAGCTGTACCAAATACGCCTTTAGAAAGATCAGAAGTGATCAGAGCTGTAATTGTACGTACTTGTAAAGAACTTAAACGCAGCAACGGTATGATAATACACTATAATGATAATGCTGCGGTCGTCATCGATCAAGAAGGAAATCCAAAAGGAACTCGAATTTTTGGCGCAATCGCCAGGGAATTGAGACAGTTAAATTTCACTAAAATTGTTTCATTAGCACCCGAAGTATTATAAGACGAGACCCTGGCATAGATATATTATTTGTGAATAAAATAGATTCATTAATAAATTAAATCTCTACACATATATTGTAGTAATTATTATAGTCGTTTTCATATTATTCTATATATCTATATATTTCATAAAGATTTGATAACCTCAATAAAATAAATACAAAAAAGATATCAAAAAAAAAAAAAAAAAAAATAGAAAAAGGAGCATGTTGATTATATCAAAAATCAGGGATAACAATCATTTTCGTTTATCATGGGTAAGGACATCATCGCTGACATAATAACCTCTATACGAAATGCTGACATGAATCGAAAAGGAACGGTTCAAATACCATTTACTAACATTAACGAAAACATTGTTAAAATACTGTTACGAGAGGGTTTTATTGAAAATGTGAGAAAACATCGGGAAAACGACAAATATTTTTTAGTTTTAACTCTACGATATAGAAGAAATAGGAAAGGATCGTATAAACCTGTTTTAATTTTAAAACGGATCAGTACACCTGGTCTACGAATCTATTCTAATTATCAACGAATTCCTAGAATTTTAGGAGGAATGGGCATTGTAATTCTTTCTACTTCGAGAGGTATAATAACAGATCGAGAGGCTCGATTAGAAAGAATCGGCGGGGAAGTTTTATGTTATATATGGTAATTTTTTTGATATCCTAATTATATGAGATGAGAAACTTCTATCCATTTTTGTCAAAAAAGAGAACAAACATAGGTTTCTAATAGTACTCTTCATACAATAATAGTGAATGCGTGACGGAAGTTTAACTGGAATAAGAATGTAAAAGAAAATGGATTCATGACGTTTGAATTATGGAATAACTTTTCCCAAGGGTATGTTCCAAATTCCCCTTTATATTATAGAATCATATTTTGTTTGATTCTAGGCTATGTTTCCAAAAGGATTCGACTCGACGTACTCATATTTTATATGTCTACGATCCCGAAAGTAAAAATGGCAGTATAAATCATTTAATTAGACTTTTTTTCAACTTAAATATTTTTTGGGGGGTACGCTTAGAAGTTAAAAATTTTAGGAAACCTTATTTTCTTCCAATAAAGAGATTAGGGATTCATTTAAGGAATGACAAATATGAAAATAAGGGCCTCTGCTCGTAAAATTTGTGAAAAATGTAGATTGATCCGTAGGCGGGGTCGAATTATAGTAATTTGTTCCAATCCAAGACATAAACAAAGACAAGGATAATATTTGCACAAAGGAGGGCTTTCGATTCTAAAGAACTGAATGTACAAATAAAATCCATTTATATTATTAAATAATATATATTATTTAATATAAGTTTTAGAAATATATATAATTATTATATTATATATATTCTAAGTATTAAAAAGAAATTAAACAAAATCATTGCTATTTCAAATTTAAAATTGTATTAATATAGAATTAATAGAAAGAGTACAATTAAATTAATATAGAAAAGTTAGAAAATAGTAAAGAATCTTTTTTTGACATAAAATGGATATATCCATAGATCTTGGACTTCAATTTATTCAATTTATTTATAA